TAAAATTATATTTATTATGAAAATTATTAAGAATGGTTCAAAATTTATTAATATATATATAAATAATTTATATAATTAATATATATATATATAAATAAATAAATTTAATTTATTATTTATTTTAATAATAAATTAAATTATATTTAACTTAATTATAAACTAAATAATATATCTTTATTTAAATGAATTATATTCTGATTATCATGAAATTAATTTTTAATATGAATATTATGAGAAAAAATGAGAGAAAGTAATAAAAATTTATTAATTTATATTAAATATATAATATAAAAAAAAAAAAAAAAAAATCTATGTAAAAAATTATGAGATATAATAAAATAATTATATTTTTGAAAGTTTATTACAAATTTATTTTACATATAAATTTTAGTATTTAATTTTAATTATTTAAATAATAATTAATTTAAATTTTAAGTAGTAATTAATATTAAAAATTTAAGAAATTAAGATTTAGTAATATAAAAATTAATAACTAATTTTGTGCCAGCAGTTGCGGTTAAACAAAAGTTAAATTAAATTATTTCAGTTTATAATAAATAAAATATTTTATTAAAATAAATATTAAATTATTAAGTGAAATTTTAATTTAATTAAATTTTATATAATTATTATGATTTAATAAATTTTAATATAAACTAGGATTAGATACCCTATTATTAAAAATTTAATTTATAATACTAAAATAGTAAATAATAATTTATTGAAACTTAAATAATATGGCGGTATTTTAGTTCATTTAGAGGAATCTGTCTAATAATTGATAATCCACGAATAAATTTACTTAATTTATAATTTTGTATATCATTGTTAAAAAAATATTTTTTAGTAAAAATAATATTTAAATTTTATTAAAAAAGTTAAATCAGATCAAGATGCAGAATATAATTAAGAATATGATGGATTACATTAAAAATATTTAAATGAATAATTTTATTGTAATATAAATTTGAAGGTGGATTTAAATGTAATTTTAATTAATTTATTAAAATGATTAATAATTAAAATATGTACATATTGCCCGTCACTTTCATTTTAAAGTTGAAATAAGTCGTAACAAAGTAGAGGTACTGGAAAGTGTTTCTAGAAAGATCAAATTAGAGCTTGTAAAAGTATTTCATTTACATTGAAAAGAAATTAAAATTTAATTAATTTGGGGGGTAAAATTAATAAAAAATTATAATTAATAAAAAAAATTTTAATATTAAAAATAAATAAATGGGGGTTTAAGTATTTTTAATAGAAAAAATTAATATTTTTATAGTTAAATATTACTGTAAAGGAATATTTGAAATAATTGAAAAAAAATTAATTAAAAAGTAAATTTAGTTTATTGTATCTTGTGTATCAGAGTTTATTAAATAATAATAATTTATTTAAATAAATCTCGAATTTAAAAGAGTTAATTAATTAAAAAATTTAATGTTGTATAATTATTTTTAATAGTTAATTAGAAATGAAATGTTAATCGTTTTTAAATATATCTAGTTTTTTTAGAAAAAAATTTAATTTAAAATTAAAATAATTTTATAATTATTTAATTAATTATAAAAATTTAAAATTTAATATTTTGGGGGATAAGCTTTAAATTAAAAATTTATAATTAAATAAATTAAAAAAATTAAAATTTTTAATATTTATATTGTTTAAAAATTATAATTTATTATAAAAAATTTTAATAAAAAATAAAATTTAAAATAAAAATTTAAATTTTTATAAAAAAATAATTTATAATTTAATAAAATTAGAAATAATGATAAAATTAGTATAATATTTAAAAATAAGTAAATAAAAATTTATTGAAAATTAGATTAAAGGAATTCGGCAAAAATTTATGTTCACTTGTTTATCAAAAACATGTCTTTTTGAATATAATTTAAAGTCTAATCTGCCCACTGATATATTAATTAAAGGGCTGCAGTATATTGACTGTACAAAGGTAGCATAATCATTAGTCTTTTAATTGGAGACTTGTATGAAAGATTTGATGAGATATAAACTGTCTCTATAATAAAATTAGAAATTAATTTTTTAGTAAAAAAGCTAAAATAAAGTTAAAAGACGAGAAGACCCTATAGAGTTTTATATTTTATTTTTTTTTTGTGGTGTGTATATAAATAATTAAAAAAGAAAGTAAAATATTTTGTTGGGGTGATAAAAAAATTTAATAAACTTTTTTTTGTTTTTTAACATAGATAAGTGATTTATTGATCCATTATTAATGATTAAAAGAAAAAATTACCTTAGGGATAACAGCGTAATATTTTTTTTTAGTACAAATAAAAAAAAAAGTTTGCGACCTCGATGTTGGATTAAGATAAAATTTAAATGCAGAAGTTTAAAATTTTGATCTGTTCGATCATTAAAATCTTACATGATCTGAGTTCAAACCGGTGTAAGCCAGGTTGGTTTCTATCTTTAATAAATAAAAATATTTTAGTACGAAAGGATCAAATATTTAAAATAATTTTATTTATTTATTTGAATATTAATAATTATTTATTTTAAAAAAACTATTTTGGCAGAAAATTGTAATGATTTTAGAATTCATATATATATATACATATTTATAAGTTATATATAAATAGTATATGATAATAATAGATTTATTAAATATTTTTATTGGTATATTAATTTTAATTGTTGGTGTATTAATTGGGGTTGCTTTTTTAACTTTATTAGAACGAAAAGTTTTAGGTTATATTCAAATTCGTAAAGGTCCTAATAAAATAGGTTATATAGGAATTTTACAACCTTTTTGTGATGCTATTAAATTATTTTCTAAAGAACAAGTTTATTTAAATTATTCTAATTATTTAGTTTATTATTTTTCTCCCATTATGAGATTTATTTTATCTTTAATAATTTGAATATTGATTCCTTATTTATTTAATATGATTATGTTTAATTTGGGGATTTTATTTTTTTTGTGTTGCACTAGAATTGGGGTTTATACATTAATAATTGCTGGATGATCTTCTAATTCTAATTATTCATTATTAGGGGGTTTGCGGGCAGTTGCACAAACTATTTCTTATGAAGTTAGAATATCTTTAATTATAATATCTAGAATTATTTTAGTTATAGATTTTAATTTAATAAAATTTTTTTATTATCAGTTTATGGTTTGGTTTATTTTTTTAATAATTCCTTTGAGATTGTGTTTTTTATCTTCTTTAATAGCTGAAACTAATCGTACTCCATTTGATTTTGCTGAGGGGGAAAGAGAATTAGTTTCGGGGTTTAATATTGAATATAGAAGAGGGGGGTTTGCGTTAATTTTTTTATCTGAATATTCAAGAATTTTATTTATAAGTTTATTATTTGTTATTTTATATTTAGGGGGTTATAATTTAACATTTTTTTTTTATTTAAAATTAGTTTTTTTATCTTTTTTTTTTATTTGGGTTCGTGGAACTTTACCTCGGTATCGTTATGATAAATTAATATATTTATGTTGAAAAAGATATTTACCTGTTTCTTTAAATTTTTTATTATTTTATATAGGGTTAAAAATATTTTTAGGTTATTAAATAATTCTAGTATAAATTAATAGAATAATTATTCTTTCTTATGTTTTCAAAACAAATGCTTATAACAAGCTCATTAATTAGTTATTTATAAAAATTAAATTATCTCATATTTTATTTAATAGGGGATTAATAATAAAATAAGAAAAATATAAAATTGTTAATAATTGTCCTGTAATAATATAAGGGGTTTCAACTGATCGTGCTCCAATTCAAGTTAATAAAATAATAGTTGTGATTAAAAATCAAAATAGGATTTGATTAATAGGATAAAATTGAATTCCTTGAATTTTTTTATTGAATGTAAATGGTAAAATAATTAAAATTAAAATAGATATAACTAATGCAATAACTCCTCCTAATTTGTTGGGAATAGAGCGTAAAATTGCATAAGCAAATAAAAAATATCATTCGGGTTGAATATGAATTGGGGTTACGAGGGGATTAGCTGGAATAAAATTGTCTGGATCACCTAATAAATATGGGTTTGTTAATGAGAGTAAAATTAGAGATAAAATTAAAATGATAAATCCAATTAAATCTTTAAATACATAAAATGGGTGAAATGGGATTTTGTCTAAGTTTCTATTAATTCCTAGGGGATTATTAGATCCTGTTTGATGTAAAAATAATAGGTGAATTATTACTAATATTATAATTACAAAGGGAAATAAAAAATGGAATGTATAAAATCGGGTTAAGGTAGCATTATCTACAGCAAATCCTCCTCAAATTCAATTTACTAATGTTGTTCCTAAATATGGAATAGCTGATAAAAGATTAGTGATAACTGTAGCCCCTCAAAATGATATTTGTCCTCATGGTAAAACATATCCTATAAATGCTGTAGCTATTAATAAAAATAAAATAATAACTCCTACTATTCATGTATATTTTAAGTTAAATGATTCATAATAAATTCCTCGACCAATATGTAAATAAATACAAATAAAAAAGAAAGAAGCTCCATTAGCATGTAAGGTTCGAATTAGTCAACCATAATTAACATTTCGGCAAATATAGTTTACTCTATAAAAAGCTAATTCAATGTTAGCTGTATAATATATAGTTAAAAATAATCCTGTAATAATTTGAATTGTTAAACATAATCCTAATAGTGATCCAAAATTTCATCACGAAGAAAAATTAGAAGGTGAGGGTAAATCGATAAAAGAGTTATTTATAATTTTAATAATTGGATGATTTTTTCGAATAGGATAAAATATATTTATCATTAGTTATATATATATATATATATATATATATATATATAATTAAATATTAGAACGTAAAGGTCCAAAAAAAATATTAGTAATTTTTACTACTGCAATAAGAGTAATAAATAAATAAATAATTATTATTATTGTTATTATATAAGTTTGTTCGTTATATAATTTTGCTAGGTTAAAATTAAATTCATTATTAAAAAATAAAAATAAATTGAAAAAATTATTTATTTCATCATTAAATGAGAGATTTATTCAAAATAAATTATTTTTAAATAAGAATCTGATAATAAATAAAGTTGATAAATAAAAAATAAATCTTTTATTAAATGGTGAGATTTTAAATATTTCATTAGAAGCAATTCTTGATACATAAATAAATAAAACTAGTAATCCTCCTAAGAAAATTAAAAATAAAATATATGAAAATCAATAAGTATTAATTAATATTCTTGATAAAAGACATATAAAAAGAGTTTGAATTAAAATTATTAAACCTATAGAAAATGGATGATTAAGAAAAAATATAAAAATTGATGTAAAAATTAAGGAAAGTGATAAAAATATTTTAATAATTTCAAAGAATAGTTTAATTAAAATAATAATTTTGGAGATTATTGATAAAGATATTCTTTTTCTTTGAAGTTTTTAAAGAAATTTCTTATTTTTGGTTTACAAGACCAAGGTTTTTAATAAACTATAAAAACAAATGATAATAAATATATGATTAGTAATTTTTTTGATGTTTTTATTTGGTAATATAATTTTTGTTTCTAAACATAAACATTTATTAATTGTTTTATTAAGATTAGAGTTTATGGTATTAAGTATTTTTTTTTTTTTAATAATATATTTAATAATATTAGATTATAATATGTATATATTAATAGTTTTTTTAGTTTTTTCAGTTTGTGAGGGGGCATTGGGTCTTTCAATTTTAGTTTCTATAATTCGAACTCATGGAAATGATTATTTTCAGAGATATAATTTAATTTAAAATGATAAAGTTTTTATTAATAATTTTATTTATAACTCCTTTATGTTTTAAAAAAAATATATTTTGGATGGTTCATTTTATAATTATAATATTGGTGTTAATATTTATGAATTTAACTTTAAATATTATAAATTTTTCTAATTTAAGTTATATATTAGGGTGTGATATAATTTCTTACGGATTAATTTTATTGAGAATTTGGATTAGAGGGTTAATAATTATGGCGAGAGAAAAATTATATAAAAGAAATTTTTATGAGGGGTTTTTTTTATTTAATATTATTATATTATTGATTATATTATATTTAACTTTTAGAATAATAAATTTATTTATATTTTATTTGTTTTTTGAGGGAAGATTAATTCCTACTTTAATATTGATTATTGGGTGGGGTTATCAACCAGAACGAATTCAAGCAGGTATATATTTATTGTTTTATACTTTATTTGTTTCTTTACCTTTATTATTAGGGATTTTTTTTATTTATAGAAAAATAAGAAGAATGATAATATATTTTATAAAATATTATGATTATAATATGTTATTATTATATGTTAGAATAGTAATAGCTTTTTTAGTGAAAATACCTATATATTTTACTCATTTGTGGTTACCAAAAGCTCATGTTGAAGCTCCTGTTTCTGGTTCAATAATTTTAGCTGCTATTATGTTAAAATTAGGGGGTTATGGATTATTACGGGTTTTAATTATTATACAAAAAATTAATTTAAAAATAGGATTAATTTGAATTATTATTAGATTAATTGGGGGTTTATATATTAGATTAAAGTGTTTTTGTCAGGTTGATATGAAATCTTTAATTGCTTATTCATCAGTTGCTCATATAAGTATGGTAATTGGGGGAATTATAACTATAAATTATTGGGGATTTATAGGAGCTTATATTTTAATAATTGGTCATGGATTGTGTTCTTCTGGGATATTTTGTTTATCTAATATTAATTATGAACGTTTAGGAAGACGAAGATTATTTTTAAATAGGGGGATAATAAGATTTATGCCTTCTATAAGAATATGATGGTTTTTATTTATGTCTTCAAATATAGCTGCTCCTCCATCTTTAAATTTAATGGGTGAAATTAGATTAATTAATAGATTAGTTAGTTGATCTTGGTTAAGAATAATTATACTTATAATAATTTCTTTTTTTAGAGCTGGTTATAGATTATATTTATATTCATATACTCAGCATGGAAAATATAATTTAGGTATTTATAGATTTTATAGTGGGTTATCTCGAGAGTATTTAATATTAATTTTACATTGGTTACCCTTAAATATTTTAATTTTAAGGGTTGATTATAGAATAATTTGATTTTACTTAAATAATTTAAATATAAAATATTGATTTGTGGTATCAAAAATATGAATATATTCATTTTAGGTTATTAATAAATATTCTCTTTGTTTTATTAGATTTTTTTTTTTATTTTTTTTTATATTAATTAATTTTTTTATAATAATTTATTTTATTATAAATAATATAGTAATTATATTAGAATGGGAGATTATTTCTTTTAATTCTATAAATATTTTAATATCTATTTTATTAGATTGAATATCTTTATTATTTATAATATTTGTTTCTTTAATTTCTTCTTCTGTTATTTTTTATAGAAAGAGATATATGAGTTCGGATTTAAATTTAAATCGTTTTATTATTTTAGTTTTATTATTTGTATTTTCAATAATTTTATTAATTATTAGACCTAATATAATTAGAATTTTTTTAGGGTGAGATGGATTGGGGTTAGTTTCTTATTGTTTAATTATTTATTATCAAAATATAAAATCTTATAATGCTGGTATATTGACAGCTTTATCAAATCGTATTGGGGATGTAATAATTTTAATATTAATTTCTTGGATAATAAATTATGGTAGATGAAATTATATTTTTTATTTAGATTTTATAGTTAATGATTATTCTATAAAAATAATTAGTATTTTAGTTATTTTAGCTGCTATAACTAAGAGAGCTCAAATTCCTTTTAGATCTTGATTACCTGCGGCTATAGCTGCTCCTACTCCTGTTTCTGCTTTAGTTCATTCTTCTACTTTAGTTACTGCTGGGGTTTATTTATTAATTCGTTTTAATAATTTATTAATTGATATATATATATTAAAATTATTATTATTATTATCTGGTTTAACAATATTTATGGCTGGTATTTGTGCTAATTATGAGTTTGATTTAAAAAAAATTATTGCTTTATCTACATTAAGACAATTGGGATTAATAATAAGAATTTTAAGAATGGGTTATGGTGATTTAGCTTTTTTTCACTTATTAACTCATGCTATATTTAAAGCTTTATTATTTATATGTGCTGGTGTAATTATTCATATAATAAGAGATAATCAAGATATTCGTTTAATAGGTGGAATTAGATTATATATTCCACTAACTTCTTTGTGTATAAATATTTCTAATTTGGCTTTATGTGGAATTCCTTTTTTAGCGGGTTTTTATTCTAAGGATATGATTTTGGAGGTGGTTAGAATAAGAACTTTAAATTTATTTATTTATTATTTATATTTTATTTCTACGGGTTTAACAATATTTTATACTTTTCGTTTACTTATATATTTAATAATTAATGATTTTAATTTGTTGTCTGTTTATAATTTATATGATGAAGATTTTATTATATTAAAAAGAATATTTATATTATTATTAATAAGATTAGTTTCTGGAAGATTTTTAAGATGAATAATTTTTTCTTATCCTTATATAATTTATCTTTCTTTAAATATAAAAATTATAGTAATTTATGTGAGTTTAATGGGGGCTTTTTTAGGATTTATTGTTAGAAGAATAAGAATTTATTCTGTTAATAAGTTTTTAATAACTTATAATTTAAGATTTTTTTTGACTGTTATGTGATTTATACCTGGATTATCTACTTATATAATAAATTATAGTTTTTTAAATTTAGGGCAAAATTTATTAAAAAATATTGATATGGGTTGGGGAGAAATTTATAAAAGACAAGGAATTTATAAAATTATTAAAAATTATTCTATTATTTTTTATGTCTATCAAATAAATAATTTTAAAATTTTTTTATTTAGATTTGTTTTATGAATAATAATTTTTTTTTTTTTATTTATATTATAATTTAAATAGCTTAATTAGAGTATAATATTGAAGATATTAGGGTGATTAATAAATCTTTAAATATATATATATATATTTATTTATAAAAGAATATTACTTTGTTGTTACAATGAAAATGTAAAGTTTTATTTAAACTATATAAATATTATTAGATAAGAAATATTAATGATTTTAATCACTATAAATTAAGTTAGCAGCTTAATAAAATATATTTCTAATTGGAATATTATATTCAATTTTATCATTAACAGTGATATACCTCTAATTTGGTTTCAATTAATAAATAAGGAGTAAATTACTCTATCTTTTAGGTCGAAACTAAATACAAAATTGCTTCTTATTTAAGATAAATTGATTTTCAATATTTTTTGAATGCAAATCAAATGTTTTAAATATTAAACTATAATCCTTAAATTTTATTTATTAATTGGTTCAATTTAATATATTTTGATTTCATTCATGATATAATCCAATTAGTAGTATAATAATAAAGAAAAAACTAGTTTTATATCAAATTATAAAATTAACTATTATAAATGTTGGGATTAGGGGGAAAATAAGAACAATTTCTACATCAAAAATTAAAAAAATCATTGTAATAAGAAAAAAATGAAGTGAAAATGGGATTCGGGCTAAACATATAGGATCAAATCCACATTCAAATGGGGAACATTTTTCTCGATCAAGAAGAGATTTTTTTGAAATAATAAATGAGATTATTATTAATAAATTTGAAATTAATATTATTATAAAAGTTAAAATTAATAGTATGATAATTATTTATATTAAAATTATTAAACTTTTTGATTGGAAATCAAATATACTAAATATATTATATAAATAATTAATTTCCTCATCAATAAATAGAAATATAGAGGAATAATCAAACTACATCTACAAAATGTCAATATCATGCTGCTGCTTCAAATCCAAAATGGTGAGATTTTGAAAAGTGATTATTTAAGTGTCGAATAAAGCATGTTAATAAAAAAATTGTTCCAATAATTACGTGTAAACCATGAAATCCTGTTGCTATGAAAAAAGTTGATCCATAAATTCTATCTGCAATAGTGAATGGGGCTTCTATATATTCATATGCTTGTAATAGTGTAAAATAAATTCCTAAAATAACAGTAATAAATAGTCTTTGGGATGTTTGGGTAAAGTTATTTTCTATTAAGGCGTGATGTGCTCAGGTAACAGTAATTCCTGATGTAATTAGAATAATTGTATTTAGTAGGGGGATTTGGAATGGATTAAATGGAATAATTCTTATAGGGGGTCATATAGCTCCAATTTCAATATTAGGTGATAAACTTCTGTGGAAAAATGCTCAAAAAAAGGAAATAAAAAAAAAAATTTCTGAGATAATAAATAAAATTATTCCTCATCGTAATCCATTTGATACTAATAAAGTATGTTTTCCTTGGTATGTTCCTTCTCGACATACATCTCGTCATCATTGATATATAGTTAGTAATACAATTAAATATCCTAAAATTAAAAGATTTATATTGAAGTTATGAAATCATTTAATTAATCCTGTAACTAAAGTTATAACTCCGATAGCGCCTGTAATTGGTCATGGTCTATAATCTACTAAATGATATGGGTGATTTTGATTTATTGACATTAATTTACTTCTCTAGAATATAATGTACTAAGAATAGTAATTACATAGGCTTGAATTACTGCTACAGCAGATTCTAAAATTAATAATAAAATTTGAATAAAAATTAAAATAATTAAGAAATAATTTGATATATTATTTCCGGTGTTACTTAATAAAGTTAATAATAAATGTCCTGCGATTATATTTGCTGTTAAACGAACAGCTAATGTTCCTGGTCGAATAATATTACTAATTGTTTCAATTAATACTATAAATGGTATAAGGATAGTTGGTGTTCCTTGTGGGATTATATGAATAAATATATGTTGGGTATTATTAATTCAACCATAAATTATAAATCTTAATCATAAAGTTAATGAGATAGATAGTGAAATATTTAAGTGACTAGTACTAGTAAAAATATAAGGAAATAAACCTAAAAAATTATTGAATAATACAAAAAAAAAAAGAGAAATAAAAATAAATGTTGATCCTTTAAATCTGTTATTTCCTAATAATGTTTTAAATTCATTGTGTAGTTTGTTAGAAATAAGATTTCATATTATAAAATGTCGATTGGGGATAAATCAAAAAGAATATGGAATGAATATTAATCCAATAAAAGTTCTAATTCAATTTAAGGGTAAGTTAAAAATATTAGTTGATGGATCAAAAATAGAAAATAAATTATTTATCATTTTCAATTTTGGTTATTTTGTAATTTGTTTGATTTAAAATTATTAATCTTATTTGTTTTAAAATTAAAAATATAAAAATTTATTATAATAAATAGAAAAAAAATACAAATAAAAAAAATAAAAAAAAAAATTCAATTAATTGGTATTATTTGAGGAATAAAAGAATATTACTTAGTAATAATTTAAATTTGACATATTTATGTTATAAATTAACTAATTCTTTCATTAGAGATATTTGCTAATTTATCATAAGGTGGTTTAAGAGACCAATACTTGCTTTCAGTCATCTAATGAATAATTATTAATTCAGTTAATAAAGTTTTTAATAGAGATTCTTTCAATTACAATTGGTATAAATCTATGATTAGCTCCACAAATTTCTGAACATTGACCAAAAAAAATTCCTGGTCGATTAATAAAAAATCTTGTTTGGTTTAATCGACCGGGGTTAGCATCTACTTTAACTCCTAATGAGGGGACTGTTCAAGAATGAATAACATCTGTAGCAGTAATTAAAATTCGAATTTGATTATTTATTGGTAAAACTACTCGATTATCAACATCTAATAGACGAAAATTATTAATGTTTTCATTGGAATTAATTATATATGAATCAAATTCTACGTTATTAAAATCTGAGTATTCATAACTTCAATATCATTGATGGCCAATAGATTTTAATGTAATTAGAGGATTATTAAGTTCATCTAAAAGATAAAGAAGACGAAGAGAAGGTAAGGCAATGAAAATTAAGGTGATAGCAGGTAAAATGGTTCAAATTAATTCAATTATTTGACCTTCAAGTAAAAATCGATTAATATAAGAATTAAAAAATAAGTTTAATATTAAATATCCAACTAAAATTGTAATTATAATTAAAATAATTAAGGTATGATCATGAAAAAAAATAATTTGTTCTATTAGTGGGGATGCTCTGTTTTGATAGTTTAAATTAGATCATGTTGCCATTTCTAAAAAAAGGATAAAACCTTTATAAATGGGGTTTAAATCCATTACATATAATCTGCCATATTAGAAGTTACTTAAAATTGGTAATTCATTATAAGAGTGTTCTGATGGGGGAAGATTTTGATATCATTCAATAGAAGATGGTATATTTAATGGGAATAAAATAATACGTTGGTTAATTATTGATTCTCAGATAATAATGATAATTATTATTATAGAAATAAGAGAGATATAAGAACCAAATGAGGAAATAATATTTCAAGATACAAATCTATCTGGATAATCTGAATAACGACGAGGTATACCTGCTAAACCTAAAAAATGTTGCGGAAAAAATGTTAAATTTACTCCAATAAATATGGAAATAAATTGAATTTTCAATAAATAATTATTTATTATTAATCCAGTAAATAGGGGATATCAATGAATAAATCCTCCTATAATAGCAAAAACAGCTCCTATAGATAATACATAATGGAAATGGGCTACTACATAATATGTATCATGAAGAGTAATATCAATTGATGAGTTAGCTAATACAACTCCAGTTAAACCTCCTACTGTGAATAAAAAAATAAATCCTAATCCTCATAATATAGAGGGTCTATAATTAATTTGTGTTCCATGTAATGTTGCTAATCAACTGAAGATTTTGATTCCTGTTGGTACTGCAATAATTATAGTTGCTGAAGTAAAATAAGCTCGAGTATCAATATCTATACCTACTGTAAATATATGATGAGCTCATACAATAAATCCTAGTAAACCAATTGCTATTATAGCATAAATTATACCTAAACATCCAAAAGTTTCTTTTTTACCTCTTTCTTGAGAAATAATATGTGAGATTATACCAAATCCTGGTAAAATTAAAATATAAACTTCGGGATGTCCAAAAAATCAAAATAAGTGTTGATATAAGATTGGGTCTCCTCCTCCCGCTGGATCAAAAAATGAAGTATTAATATTACGATCTGTTAAAAGTATTGTAATAGCACCTGCTAATACTGGAAGAGAAAGGACTAATAATAGGGCTGTAATTCCTACTGCTCAAACAAATAATGGTATTTGATCAAATGATATATTATTAATTCGTATATTAATTATTGTTGTAATAAAATTAATAGCACCTAAGATAGAAGAAATTCCTGCTAAATGTAAAGAGAAAATTGCTAAGTCTACTGAAGATCCTCCATGTGCAATATTAGATGATAGTGGGGGGTACACTGTTCATCCTGTTCCTGCTCCATTTTCTACGATTCTTCTAGAAATTAATAAAACCAATGATGGGGGTAATAATCAAAATCTTATATTATTTATTCGGGGGAAAGCTATATCTGGGGCTCCTAATATAAGTGGAACTAATCAATTACCAAATCCTCCTATTATAATGGGTATAACTATAAAAAAAATTATAATAAAAGCATGGGCTGTAACAATGGTATTATAGATTTGATCATCTCCGATTAATGATCCTGGATTTCCTAATTCAGTTCGAATTAATAAACTTAATGAAGTTCCTACTATTCCTGCTCAAATACCAAAAATAAAATATAATGTACCAATATCTTTATGATTTGTTGAAAATAATCATTTTCGCTAATTAAAATAAAATGGCTGAGTTTATTAAGCGATAAATTGTAAATTTATTAACGAGAAATTTCTCTTTTATTAGTCTTATATTCAATTATGATTTGAAATTGCAAATTTTAAGGTGTAAAAAAAAAATTACTAAGGCTTAAAGAGATTTCTTTATAAATAATTTTGAAGATTATTAGTTTAATTTAACTTAAAACCTTAAAAAAAAAATAAGGTTCTAATAATTATACCTAATAGGGAAATAAATCTTGAAATATTAATAAAATTTATAAAATTATTTTTAATAAAAATTTTATATCATTTTAATTTAATTGAGTAAAATATAAAAGATGAATAAATAATTCGAATATAAATAAATAATATAATTAATCTAGATATTACAAAAATGATAGAAATAATAAATAAATTATTTAATAAAAAATAATTAATAATTAATCATTTGGGGAAAAATCCTAAAAAGGGGGGTAATCCTCCTAAAGATAAAAAATTAATTAAAATTGAAAATTTAATAGAAAAGTTTAAATTAAAATTAAATAATTGATTAACATAAAAGATATTAATAATATAAAATAAAAAACATATAATAAAAATAAATAGTGAATATAAAAAAAAATATAATATTCATAAATTTTCTCTAATTAATAATGCTGATAATATTCATCCTAAATTATTAATTGAAGAAAAAGCTATTAATTTTCGTAATGATGTTTGATTAAATCTTCTAATAGTTCCAATTAAAACATTAAAAATTATAATTAAAAATAAAAATTTAAAATTTATATAATAAGATAATAAAATTATTGGGGAAATTTTTTGTCATGTTATTAAAATAAAACAATTTAATCATGATAATCCTTCTATAATATTGGGAAATCAAAAATGAAAGGGGGTAGATCCTATTTTTATTAATAAAGATGAATTAATAAGAATGGAAATAAAATAATCATTAAAAAAATTTTTTAATAAAAATAAATTAATTAAAATTGAAAATAAAAAATTAATAGATGCAATAGATTGAGTTAAAAAGTATTTTAATGATGCTTCTGAATTAAGAAGATTATTGGGGTTAGATATTAGGGGGATAAATCTTAATAAGTTAATTTCTAAACCAATTCAGCATCCTAATCATGAATTTGATGAAATAGAAATTAATGTTCTAAAAAATACAATAAATAAAAAAAATATTTTATTGGAGTTAATTATAAATAAAATTTAAAATAAATATTAATTTAGTGAGTTTTACTCATATTATAAAATTATATTTTAGTGTAAGATGCACGATAATTTTTGAAATTATAAGATATAGTTTAATTCTATAAAATATAATAAAGGTAAATTTTTACATAATTTATCCTATCAGAATAATCCTTTTATCAGGCACTTTATTTTTAAAAAAAAGGTATTTCCTTTATATTTGGGGTATGAACCCAAAAGCTTATTTTAGCTTATTTTTAA